CACTTGGGATCCCATGGATGAAGACATGGTCTCTCTGGATCCCATTGAATTTCATTCGGAGGAGGAGCCTTATAAAGATCGTATCGATTCTTATCAAAGAAAAACGGGATTAACTGAGGCTGTTCAAACAGGCATAGGCCAACTCAATGGTATTCCCACCGCAATTGGGGTTATGGATTTTCAGTTTATGGGGGGTAGTATGGGATCCGTAGTTGGGGAGAAAATTACCCGTTTGATCGAGTATGCTACCAATAATTTTTTACCTCTTATTATAGTGTGTGCTTCCGGGGGGGCACGCATGCAAGAAGGAAGTTTGAGCTTGATGCAAATGGCTAAAATATCTTCTGCTTTATATGATTATCAATCAAATAAAAAGTTATTCTATGTATCAATCCTTACATCACCTACTACTGGTGGGGTGACGGCTAGTTTTGGTATGTTGGGGGATATCATTATTGCCGAACCCAATGCCTACATTGCATTTGCGGGTAAAAGAGTAATTGAACAAACATTGAATAAAACAGTACCTGAAGGTTCCCAAGCGGCCGAATATTTATTCCAGAAGGGCTTATTCGATCTAATCGTACCACGTAATCCTTTAAAAGGCGTTCTGAATGAGTTATTTCAGCTCCACGCTTTCTTTCCTTTGAATCAAAATTCAATCAAGTAGAGCCTTAAGTTCAATTATTTTATTTATAGCAAACACGTAGTTAGTTTATCAGAATCAAAGTCAAAATAATCAGAATAGGTTTTTGGGGTAGTATAAGATCTAATTGTAGAAAGAATCAAAAGTTAAAGTTGCGGATAATTCTTTTTTTGTTTACCTATATTCTTGATTAGTAATCAGGGAGCTTCTATTAACAAGATAAAAGAGTGCATTTTTCCGTTCGTGAAATTCGTTTTATTTGACGAATTTCATCTTCCCTATATACGTATGTATATAGAATTCAAATATAGAAAAAAAGAAGATAGCGTTTTCTATCTTTCTATATCTAACGAGAATCCCCATTTTGACTAAGAATCCCTGTTGAATCGGATTCTAACGAATCTTTCAGTAATTTGTAAGAAACTCTTTCTTTATTAAATTAAAAGACAACAACAAAAGAAGAAGAATAATAAAGTCGATTATCATACATATATTTCATGTAGAAAGATGAATAAGTCCATTATTTAGTTCTACATTCCTTGCACTTATTCTATATACTCACTTAGATATATACTTAGGTCTATACTAATTAGAATTATTATTTAATTAATAATATTAAGAATTATAATTATTATAAGATATCTTTATAACAATAACAGGTACAACTAATAAATCGAGGTACCCCATTTTATGACAACTTTCAACTTTCCCTCTATTTTTGTGCCTTTAGTAGGCCTAGTATTTCCGGCAATTGCAATGGCTTCTTTATCTCTTCATGTTCAAAAAAATAAGATTGTTTAAATCCGATAGGACTCATTTTTTTTTTTCAAAACTTAGACTTGTATCATAACACAGATATCTATTTAGTGGAATATGGTCTAATATGGGTTCCGCCGAATATAAATAAAAGAGCTCTTCTGCATGCAGAAACTTATATATGGGTAAACGGATTCTAGCTATTTTCAAATAGATCAGGATCGGTGGATGGCTGAAATGTAAAGTCAATGTATCTATATGTATGTCGATATCTATAAGGGAATCATATGAGGGGGATGTTATTATTTTAGATCTAACCAATTTGATGAATTAAATTATTCCTAAAGGTTCACATCAAAATAGTGCTAGTTGATGAGAGTTATTTCGGAAACAAAAAGAGTAAAGTCAAATTGATTTGGCTTATTCTCTCAATTCTAATAAAATGCAAACGGATTAAGTATGAGTTGGCGATCAGAACGTATATGGATAGAATTTATAACAGGGTCTCGAAAAACAAGTAATTTCTGCTGGGCGTTTATCCTTTTTTTAGGTTCATTAGGATTCTTATTGGTTGGAACTTCCAGTTATCTTGGTAGAAATTTGATATCTTTATTTCCGGCTCAGGAAATCCTTTTTTTTCCACAAGGGATCGTGATGTCTTTCTATGGGATCGCGGGTCTCTTTATTAGCTCCTATTTGTGGTGCACAATTTTGTGGAATGTAGGTAGTGGTTATGATCGATTCGATAGAAAAGAAGGAATAGTATGTATTTTTCGTTGGGGATTTCCTGGAAAAAATCGTCGCATCTTCCTCCGATTCCTTATAAAAGATATTCAGTCTGTCAGAATAGAAGTCAAAGAGGGTATTTATGCTCGTCGTGTCCTTTATATGGAAATCAGAGGCCAAGGGGCTATTCCCTTGACTCGTACTGATGAGAATTTAACTCCCGGGGAAATTGAGCAAAAAGCTGCTGAATTGGCCTATTTCTTGCGTGTACCAATTGAAGTATTTTGAGCAATGAACTGAGAATGAATGCTTTCTCGGCAGGAGGGAAAAAAAAAAAGAACCCTACTGAAGTTTCTTCAGAACGCTCATTCG